TCCCCCGAGCTAAACTAAAAAAATAGAATATGAATATGTTGATGTCTCTAGTAAACTAGAGTGATCATTTAATAGCTATTTTGCTTCAATCTAACCTATAAAAAACCAAAATTGAAGATTTAGTTACGATTCGAACTAGACTTTTCTATCTTTATCCATGGATCCTTTACTTATACTTAAAAAATTGGAAGTATTGATCCAATTCAAAAAAAAAAAAACAAAATTATGTTTCGCAATTTCATAATCCAAATTGTCAATTTCGAATTGACTCTTGGATACAAATCACGAGAACGGATATTTTTCCCCGAATCTTTGATTTTCATTTTAGAGTGAAAGGATTCAAATTTAATCCTTTTAAGAAATAAAGTTTTTGATTGGAATATCAATTAAACTGAAGGACCCCTTAACTATTAAGGGGATTAGTTGAACGAATCACACTTTTACCACTAAACTATACCCGCTACAATGCGATTATTGTTTAAAAAGGGCCCTTTGTCGAACAAGAGAATCAGATTCAATAATCTTTCCCCAAATTCAAAATAATCATGAAATGAAAATTCGAAATTAGAACGTTGACGTCTTTGTCAGGAGTCCTAGTGCTATTCGTAAAGGAGGAGTTATTTCGTTTAAATAACTAAATTGAATAATTCAAAACAATTTCTTTTAATTTCTTTTGTTGGACGAATTTTGACAGATATGGCTCGACAAAATAACTTTTATCCACACACCAAATACAAACTTTGATTCTTGATTCAATCAAAAGAATGGAAATAGTCCTTCTTTTTATTGTTCCTTTGAATACAATAACAAGTATTTCATTTTTTGGTTTTCAAATCAAATCCAAATAAATCGTTTTTTATGGTATGGTTCGCACCCTTTCTACGGTTCAGCGGTATGGGTCATTAGAACAAAAAAAGGCCCGGCTGGGTACTGACCAGGCCAGGCCGTGTAAGTGGAAATCAAAAAGGCCCCGTTGAACGAAATTAAAGAGATATTCTTTTCTTTATTTTTTTCTATTTTATCTCTTTCGAATGCTTTCTATATTTTCATTTTCGAAAAATGATAGAAATGGAATTGCTGATAAAAGTTATATCTATTTATATAATAGAATACAAAAGACAATAAAAAAGAAAAAAAGAAGTTCTGAAATTCTATAAGCTATATTTTCTATGAGCTATATAATCAATTTACTTTCTATATTCTCTTCTATATTCTCTAGAAGAGAATATAGAAAGTAAAGATAGAAAATCAAGTAAAGACGGGCTTTTTTCAAGCATTATTTTTTGTGTAATGTAACATAGTAATTATTATTTTTTTTTTTTTTTCAATTTTTCAATTAGGAGAGATGGCTGAGTGGATTAAAGCGTCGGATTGCTAATCCGGTGTACGAGTTATTCGTACCGAGGGTTCGAATCCCTCTCTTTCCGTTTCGGTCGATGGCTTGGTATCTTTCAAATTTCACTTTAGCGAACACTTTGACTTTCTTTTTAATAGTAACAACAGGGAATCAAAAAATCCTAAGAACATTTATACGAATAAAGTAAGCAACCCCTTCCTTTTTTATTCTTCGCGTCCGGGATTACGCCCTGGATCATTAGACAGGAATCCGAAGATGAAGAGCGAAACAAAGAATATCACTACGGTGTAAACAAAGAGTTTGAGAGTAAGCATTACACAATCTCCAAATCAGGTTTTTGGGGAAAAGGAAAAAGAGAATAGATTCTCTATTTTTATACTACATATCCAATTTTGACATCAAGAAATGAAGTTCTTTTTAGAATTTGATTCTCTAAATAGAAAATCGTTTTCAGAAATGAAATTCACACAATTAGAATTCGACATTTTGGTTGGCTCTAATATAAGATGGTTTCAGTGAAAAAGGGTCATAATCAACAAATAGCAAATGGGGGGATCAAAATGGATCGCGGTTCCCCAAGAATTTCATTGTTTGAATTGAGGCGGGGGTTCGTTCATATTGTAAGACTCATCTGCTCTTATTTATTAATTGTTATTGTTAGAATTTTTTTTTCGAACTCGAATAAATATAAATCATGAATTTTTCTAGCACAATATTAAAGATCTCATCGAAAACTTACAGCAGCTTGCCAAACAAAGGCTAAGAGAAAAAATAGAACAGGTATTACTGGCATAACATCTACAATTGGATTCAAAAAAGCGTAGGCCTCGGGTAATTTGGCGAATAAAAAACTACTCGAATAAAGGGCAGAATTAAGACAGATATACATTAAACTAAAGATATTAAGCATAACAAACATTTTGTTCTTGGAGATAATTTGATTTTGATTGAGTTATTAATATCTTATTGATATAAGATAAAAATGAAGAAAAGAAAGTAAGGTAGACAAAAAAAACTTCTTGGAACCGACCCAATCAAAACAAAAATCCTTCTATTCTCGTGTGAGAATTGAAGAAATCATACTTTCATACAATATCTTAATTGAATTCTATGTAATGATCAATAAATTAAGTTGTATTTTACACCTCCACGTGTCAAAATCCTAACACTAAAACCAGAATCTAATTTTAGGGCTTTGGACTGGAATTGACGAACAGCCAATACCAATGGTACTCTTTATTAGTACCAAATCGAAATTGAAATGGGGCGTCGCCAAGTGGTAAGGCAACGGGTTTTGGTCCCGGTATTCGGAGGTTCGAATCCTTCCGTCCCAGACCGGGCAGAATAAAAATTTTCAATTCCTTTTTGAGCAATCCTCTTAAGTATATATATTGATAAAATATACGTGTACGTCTTTTTTCTAATTAAAAAAAATTCTTTTCTCAACCAGATCTTTTTTCACAAATTGAATTGAATTCAAATCAAATAATACGAAAATTGAACTGAATGCATTTGTGTTCCCCGCAAGCGGGGAACATCGATCACAAGAGTTTGAATTAAAAAACGTTGGATGGGCGTTTTTGTGTATGCCCCCCTCTTTCATTCACTTTCATATTTAAGCGAATTTCGTAGAAAAGTCTTACGCCCCCCTCGAGTTGAATTTTCAAAGATCCATTCTAAATCGAAATGCGAAAGCCTCCCCATTCCTATCTTTTTACAGTCCCAATTATTCTCTTTTCATTTCGGAATTCTAAACAAGAGGGTATTCCTGGTACTGATTGAATTCGGGATTAAGGCTCTTAAGTAAGACTAGGTTAGATTAAAATAAAAAACAACAAATTAAAATTAGAAAGGAAACAGTGACTTAATCTGAGCCCTTTTGTCTTTGTATCTATACAAAATAGTCTAGCATCCCGTAAAAAGGGATCTTTTTTTTTTTTTTAATGAATAATTGTAAATCGCTGGAATAACAATTGAGACGGGGGTGATTCATATAGTCTATTTACTTTATTTTGAATTATTTTGAATTTGGGGAAAGATTATTGAATCTGAAGCCCAAGCCAAAGAAACGACGCATAATTTGAGGAAAGGCTTATATGCATGGATTGCTATCCTTCTATTTCAGAGATAACGATACCGTCCTTTTGCTTTTTTAAGATTTGTGAGCCCTTATTTTTCTGTTAAATATTTAACATACAATATACATAATTACTTCCAACGAAAATTGTTCAGTCTAATCTGATAGATACAGAAATTGCCCATTTTTGTAATTCTGATTTGCTCTTTCATTTCAGGATTCCGGATGAACGACTAACAACCTAAATATTCCCTTCATATACAAGGAAAAAAGGCTGTGTATCGACCGAAGCAATGACTATTCATGATTCCATACTGGAATCAATTACATACCGGTTCCAAACTAGAGAAATGTTATGGTAAAACTTCGTTTGAAACGATGTGGTAGAAAGCAACGTGCGACTTGAAGGACATGATCCGCTGTGGATTTGTTTTTTACATCCACCGTTTTCGATTTTATATGAATGGGCTCTTGGCTCGACATTTTTTCTTCTGTTCTATTAGAATCCTCAAGTTTTTTTTGGGGGGGGTAATGGAACTAGTACAGGATGGAGCTCGAGTATAAAGTATTTATTCATTTCTCAGGGGCAAGGATCTAGGGTTAATACCAATCAATAAGTTGGAAAAAACTTCGTAAGTCAATTTTCGATATAGAAATCGAAAGGATCTGATTCGAGCAATTTTGAAATCCAAAAGCAAGGGGAAATTTTGTTGGAATTGGGAAAACTTTTTCTACCAAAAGTGTATCCTGTAGGAATCAATTGTTCGTATGATTCTTTGATAGAAAGAAATCAAAAGGGGGTGTGTTGCTGCCATTTTTGAAAATAAAAAACGTTAAAGATCACCGAAGTAATGTCTAAACCTAATGATTCAAAGCAAAGATAAAGGATCCTGGAACAAGGAAATACCATTTTTCAATTGTCTCAACAATTCAATCCAATCCAAAAATCGATTCGATTCGAAACGAGACAAACAAAAAAGGGGCTTGAGACCGCTCAAAAAAGGAAATGCCTAAGGATTTTCGGCTGGGCTTTGAAACTTATCTAACTTGAGTTATGAGATTACGAATGCTTTTTTGTTTCTTTTGAAAATGAAAAAGAAACAAAAAAAGAATAACTTAAATCTCTAATTGATTTGATTATTTTATAGATCTATTTGACATTCTAATTCTATACATAGACATAACTATCACTTCTAACCATTTTGTTTTTCTCGAGCCGTACGAGGAGAAAACTTCTTATACGTTTCTAGGGGGGGTACTGTTCATCTATATCTATCCCAATGAGCCGTTTATCGAATCGTTGCAATTGATGGTCGATCCCGAAGAGAAGGAAGAGATCTTCGGAAAGTGGGTTTTTATGATCCGATAAATAATCAAACCCATTTAAATGTTCCTGCAATTCTATATTTCCTTGCCAAGGGCGCTCAACCTACAGGAACCGTTCATGATATTTCACAGAAAGCGGGGGTTTTTACAGAACTTAGTCTTAATCAAACGAAATTCTATTAAGGAATAGAAAAAAAAAAGGGTGTGGATGCGCTTTATCTAGTTTTGTATAATTTTTTCTTTACTATCTCCCCCCTTTTGTTCTATTCAGACCTATTTCTTTTCGGTTTTTTTCAAGTCTTTAAAAGTATTCTTAAAGTTTTTTATTTATCTAATTTTATTTATCTAATTCTTTAGATATTATTTATTAATTTCCATATTTATTATATCTATTTATTAATATATAATTTGATTTGTTATTTGGATTTGAATTCAATTTAATAAATAACCAATTAACTCTTTTTGTCATTGTATTTTTTTTAGTATTTTCTCAATCTTGTTATTCAATATTCAATGTCATATTGACAATATTGTATTGAACAAATATAATTTGATCATGGAGAAATGGGCCTATTTATCTCCGTTCCATAGGTTTGGTTGTCTTTTTTTTATGTTCAGAATCGATTAGAAATTTTTTTGATTCGAGTTCTTGCTAATTTCATTTTTTGATTCCGTTGTGAAATTCCATTTTTTTGATTTATTTTTATTCCGATTCTATCTACCCATTCGAATTATTTGGGTTGCTAACTCAACGGTAGAGTACTCGGCTTTTAAGTACGGCTAGCATCTTTTACACATTTCTATGAAGCAAAGAATTCGTCCAAATCTTCGGGAGAGTTTGTAAGACCGCGACTGATCCTGAAAGGAATGAATGGAAAAAACAGCATGTCGTATCAATGGATAATTTTGAGAATATTTTATTCTTGTTCAATCGCTATAAAACCAAGTTTGAATTCTTGGCGCGGAACAAAATAAATTTCATTAAGAGTTGGGTCGAGTGAATAAATGGATAGAGCCCTAGGGTTCCAATTATAGGGAAACAAAAAGTAACGAGCTTCGGTTCTTAATTTGAATGATTATCCGATCTAATTAAACGTTAAAAAGATATTAGTTCCTAACGCGGGGAAAGGTTTTCCCATGAGGGGATTATCGATTTATTTAATGAGTCCTAAGTATTAGCGAGTCCCTATTATGGGTTGTAGCTGAATGTGTAGAAGAAGCAGTATATTGATAAATATAGTTATTTTTTTCCAAAATCAAAAGAGCGATTGGAGTGAAAAAATAAAGGGTTTCTAACCACTTAGTTATACTATAACTATAACAAACATAAACCAATTAAATTAACTCGAAATGAGAGGATAGAGAATCCGGTGATGAGTCTACCCATTTTCAAGGTATCTACTTTTTTTACTACAATACTTTGTTTTCACCGTATCGCACTATGTATCGTTTGATCGCTCACTAAATCCCTTACCTTTGTTTTTAATCGAATTTCAAATGGAGGAATTTCAAGTATATTTAGAACTAGATAGATCTCAACAACACGACTTCCTATACCCACTTCTTTTTCGGGAGTATATTTATGTACTTGCTCATGATCATGGTTTAAATAGCTCGATGATGTCATTGGAAGGTGGGTTTTATGACAATAAATCTAGTTCACTAAGTGTGAAACGGTTAATTACTAGAATGTATCAACGGATTAATTTGAGTATTGCTGCTAATGATTCGAATCAAAATCCAATTTTTGGGCACAACAATAAGTTGTATTCTCAAATTATATCAGAGGTATTTGCTGCCGTGGTGGAAATTCCATTTTCCCTACGGTTGGTAGCTTTTTTAGAAGGGAAAGAAATTGAAAAATCGCCTAATTTCCAATCAATTCATTCAATATTTCCTTTTTTCGAGGATAAATTGTCCCATTTAAATTATGTGTTAGATGTACGAATACCCCACCCCATTTGTTCCGAAATCTTGGTTCAAACCCTTCGCGACTGGGTAAAGGATGCCTCTTCTTTACATTTATTACGGGTCTTTTTCCACGAGTATTTTAATTCGAACAGTCTTATTACTCCAAAGAACTCTATTTCTGTTTTTTTTAAAAGTAATCCAAGATTGTTATTGTTTCTATATAATTCTCATGTATATGAATATGAATCCATCCTCTTTTTTCTCTGGAACCAATCGTCTCATTTACAATCAACATCCTCTCGAGTCCTCGTTGAGCGAACGTATTTCTATGGAAAAGTCGAACATCTTGTCGAAGTCTTTGCTAAAGATTTTCAGGACATCTTAGGGTTGTTCAAGGATCCTTTCATGCATTATGTTAGATATCAAGGAAAATCCTTTTTGGCTTCAAAGGATACGCCTCTTCTGATGAATAAATGGAAATATTACCTTGTCGGTTTATGGCAATGGCATTTTCACGTGTCTTCTCAACCAGGAAGGGTTCAGCTAAACCACTTACACTTAGGCAAGTACGCTATTAACTTTCTGGGCTATCTTTCCGGTGTGCGACTGAATTCTTTGTTGGTACGGAGTCAAATGCTAGAAAATTCATTTCTAATAGGTAATTCTATGAAGAAGGTCGATACGACCGTTCCAATTATTCATCTGATTGGATCATTGACTAAGGCGCGGTTTTGTAACGCATTAGGGCATCCCATCAGTAAGTCGACCTGGGCCGATTTCTCTGATTCTCATCTTATCGACCGATTTGTGCGTATATGCAGAAATCTTT